AACGAGTGAATCTAATTTCGAGAGCATGCCTTACTATAACTAGAAACTATAGGGCGTAGAGTTTCTAAGTGAAGGCAAGCGCAACTATAACTATCTATTTCATATCCTCCCTGTCAGCGGGTCCGCTATAAAGCCTACCGGCCAGAAAGTCCTCAAGAACGGGAAAGCCGACGAAAAGACTATTCCATAACCGACTCTTGTTGCCGAATCGAGGGGGCTTGGCTTGTACCAGGCTCTAAAAGAGTTTTCTTCGAGCGAGCAGTCTTTCTATCTTTTTTTTGGGGTTGCATGCCCAAGGCAATGTTTTTTGTAGATTGAGATGGATTGATCTTCGCTATCGTGCCTCTTCCTTGTACCAGTTGATGCTGCGGCAGTGCCTAATATGAGTTTGCTCCTGCCCCAGACAGCTTCGAGGTTCCCATCGATCGATTACAGAGGTTTCAACCACTGAACTTGCTTATGCTCCGAGCTATAAAAAAGATTGAGTAGGAAAAACTGGAATTGGCTTTAATCGAGATTGCCTCGGCTTCTTAGGCACATGAGGAACCGGTCTAACATCTTTTCAATCGAAATCCCAATCAAAGACAAGTTCTACCAAGGCCAGGATCTGAAAGAGAAGATTCACTTTCCGGAATTCCAAGTGACATGATTCCTTCAGAAGCTAAAGTTGAATGATCGAAGTCTCCTTCAGGTTCAGTCGAAGAGATCGAAGCGAAGTCATCAATTCAACCATTCGCATGGTCTCCTCTAAGACTGACCTCTTTTCCAAATGAACCAAACCTCGATACCACATTCATCAAAGAGATACGGCCATCTCTCTAGGTTGCACACCCCCTTTAGATCGTTCTATTCTATTCGTGCTTGAAAAACGAAACGACCCCATCGGTCCGCTCGACATTCTTAGCCGTCCTCCGAGGGTTAACACCTCATAGATCAGATCGTGAACTCTTTCAGACCCTTAGCCTTAGTTTCACTTGGTTGGGGCAGAGTTTCAGCCTGCCTTCCACCGAATCCAAAATTACAGCTGCCTAACCTGCTGACATCCCGGCGAAGAGAGTCATTATTTGTGTCACATCCTCGAATTCGACAGAACGCTTTCCTGTTATCTCTCAAATTATAGGCATTGAAGCGATCGAGCGAGAGAAAGAAAGAAAAGCGCACGCCCCTCATTCGCCCTTTACTAATATAATAGAAGGTAAGGCAAAAGCAGCTTAAGCCCTTCCGATCACCCGAGAAGCCCTCGATGAACCGCCTATAGATATATACTTATATATATATATAAATAAATATTTATTTATATATATATATTAGTTTCTTCTCTGGATCCAACCAACTCATGCCGTCGCCAATCCAGTGCCCAAGGTAGTTTACTTGCTTACTAGTTAAGGAACTAGACCTTATGCAAAGCACCTTTTTCACATAGAGCTGTGTTCCAGATCATAAGGGAGGCTAATATTTTCTTCACCCACCGTGATAAAGGTCGTTGGCTCAACCCTATGTCCAACATCTTGACTGATCACTTACTCATCCTAATCAGAGGCCTATACCCCAACCAATCATAGACCACATCAAGCCCTTACTCTAGATCATGAAATGCTCCATAAAGGGCATCTCATCCAAAAAAAAACGTCACCGTCACCTATTTCGTGTTGATCAAAGCGCAGATCGAATTGTCGTGGACCGTCCAAGATCTATTTTCGATACACACCCATGTTTTTTAGAATTGGGTTAGAGTCTGATCTCTACATCCACATGTACACGATCAGTCACAATCTCAAAGAAGCTTTTGTTTGGTTGTTCCATCAGTGTTCTCGGGGAGAGGTGGTCTCCTCTTTCTTGGAACGCAATGATCAACGGATATGGGTGTATCTGGACGAATCTCAGGGGCTTTTCGATCAGAGACCATTCCAGAATGTCCTTTCATGGAATTCTTTGTTAGCATTGTGCGACAGATGTGAAGACGTCGAAGGAAGGATCCCAATCTTCAACGAGAAAGAAAAAGAAGCAGAACGTGGAAAAAAGAAGAAAAGCCTATGATGCACAGAGTGGCAAGTGGCAACTCGAGATCATTCTGATTTTCACTAAAGGCTTTGGGGTCTGGCCCAAGCAGTGGTGCTTTAGCTAGCCTTACTCATCTATGAGACAGATGAGAGAGAGAATGCGCGGTGTCATGACTTTTTCCTTGAAAGGCATCCTCTGTTGACGAATCCATTTGCATTTTGAGCCTACGATTCCCCTGAGAATGGATCTCTCATTTGGACAAGAAGGCTGTGCTGTGAAAAAGGATTCCAAATTTCCAGGCTTGAGTAGGAAGCTTTTCAGAAAGAAGGATATCCTGAGCCAAGCACAAGCAGTAGTCTCAAAGAGTGATGCAGTTGGATCAAGAAGGCCGAAAGCCCGGCAGTAAAGCTCACGTTGTCGACCTCTTGTCCGTCAGTGAGTGATTCCTCGTATGTGTAAAGGCGGGTAGACCGTCTCATCTCTTTCCCCAAAGCCAAAGTGGTGGATCGAACTTCGATAATGTCACGAGAGATTCAGTTGGTTCCATCGGTCATTCTGCGAACCTGACAGCTATCACTTACTGGTCAATGAAAGTGGGGTGGGGTCAGTTTCACTCTTCTTCGGAGCTTTAAAGTAAAAGAGTCTCATGCGCTTGCTTATGGAACTCTTGCTTCAAAGAATCATCCTCAAGAATTACAACATAGGCTTCTTGCTCATCAAAGGCTCCGGCCCTTATAAAACCAAAAGAACAATCTAATGATGGACACATCAGTGCTCAGGCTTGTTCCCCGGAGTGTTATCCTCTCTTCCCAAGAAAGAGGGAAAATGGCTGTGATTCAATATGAAAAGGCCTGCACTAACTCTTATCTTAATTTAATATCTATCCGCCTTCAAGGCCACAATGTAATAACCAAGGGGCCTCGCCTCCAGAGTCAGATTGAGGAGACAACTCCTTCAAGGCTTTGACTTACATTCCGATTTACTTGCTTACTTGTTAAGGAAGACTTTCCCAACAACAGAAGAAAAGATTGCGAGGTACTTCGATAGCATCAAAAAAGTACCTTCCAGCTCAGCTTTGTCATCTAGCTCGGGCAGTTCCAAAAGAAAAAGAAGGTCCGACGACGAGAAGACTCCCATAAGGTCTCCAAACAAATATCGCCCTAGAAGGCGTAGGCATGGAGCGAATATAATCACTTCTTATGTAACTTCTATCACTAATCCCAGGGGGGAGCAACAAGACGAGCCTTCTCCTTCATCTACACAATCTTCCCATGATCCAATTTCATCAGCCCAAGTCACTGAGGATTTGCCTTCGCGGGTCACTCGTTCCCAGGGGCAAGCCCCGGCTCAAATGCCTTTGCCACCGAAAAGCAAAATCTTTCAACCAAAATCCACCCCAGCAAGGAAGGAAGTTATCCTGCATCCTTCAATAATTCCAGGCTAGGAGCCTCGATTGATCCATATACAAAATTCTCCCCAAAGGAGTCGGAGTCCGGCTCCGTCAGAAGGGGACTCAGTCTCCTCACCGAGGTCTCAGTCAGAATCGTCAGAAGCTTCAGCTAGCTCATTCCCTTCACAACGTGGGCTAGTTTTTTTACCCGCAATGACTATGACTACGACCGATTCATCTCCAGTCCCTTCCGTCGTACAGACAGCGGAAGAACAACTGGCGGAAATTAGGGCCCGCAAAAATGAGATTCTAAAGGGACGCCGAGATTGCAGCCCCCAAAACCCAATTAAATGCAGCCTATCGGCCTCCTACATCTGAAGAAATTTTGGCATAAAAAAGAGCTGAGTTGGCTGCTCTGGAAGCACTGATAGCTGCCTCAACTCCTTCAACTTCTGCACCTCCCGCTTTTCAGCCTTATGTTCCAGCTGCACAAGCAACAGCACCCCCGCCTGCTCAGTCAGGTCCATCTACTTCCGCACAGTTTGTCACTAAGGTAGGGAAGGCATTCCATTCAAAATCAGCCGAGTCAGGGCATCCGAATACGTTGAATCACCCGCCGCCAAATCAGCATACGCATAGGAGCAAGAACACGGATGCATTCCACAGCCGTTCTCAGTCCACAGATCCGGGTTAGCAGTCAAGAGTGAAGAAAGACATGTCATTAAAAGAGAGATTGGTTTATGTTTATGAGTTCAGGACGGGTGAGGTTTTCGACTGAACGGATGAAAGTGTAGTTGTGAATGTGAGTTCCTCTTTAACCACAATAAACAGTGCAGTTAGCGACTCTAGTTTAGTCACAATCTCCCTAGCCGCTAGAAGCATCAGTCTATTGCAAGAGGGAAACGAGTGTGAAACACATCCGTTCAGGGTATTTCTAAGGGTCTTTCAAGACAATAAGCGAGTAGTTCAAGCCAGAAGAAACACAGCCGGGAGAGGCTCTGCGGGAATGCTAGTAGGTAGGCCAGAAGAAAGAGAGGGAGACCTAATGAACTCTTTCCCAAAGCAAGTACGGAAGACCCGAAAAGCAAGATATTTCTATTCAATGCGAATCTTACCTTTCGCCCCCGCAGGACAACTTCTTGAACCCGTAGTTCTTCTTACCTTTTAGCTCAAGCCACCTGCCGGACAGAGACTAGAACGACTCGCTTCCCTTCCCTCCACCTCGCTCATTCATCCCTGGCTTCTTGGGCCCTATCTGATCGTAGACCCGTAGACCTACCGAGAACTGCCCCTATTCCGCAACCCTTCCTTCTGATTTGATGCACCGTCGAAAAACATATTCCAGCCTGCTGATTCTTCTTCGTCAGGGAAATCCGTCCTCATGGGTTCGTAGGCAGGCAACGGCCAAGCGATCCGCAATCGCATTGCCTTTGATTAGCTTAGAAAAGAAGTTTGATCTATTGGATTAGAAGTTTATCCCGAACCTGCCTTGGACACTTTACTGGCCTATCTAAAGAGAAAGCATTGGGACCTTGGACAGAGAAAGCTAACAAGGTTCACTTAGCACAACCGAAAAGGTATCTATGAACTAGAAACTGAAAGGAGAGATGAACTAAGGAATAACCGTTTGTGCCCTCTTACTCTTCCTACTTGACTGTACCAATCACTCTATTAGAAAGGAGACGGCACTGAGGAACTCCACTACGCAAACCTTCCTGATTCACTCCACTCGCATTCGTCCATGAATGGATGGATTGACTCACTGCTTCGTCGCTTGACTCACTATACGAAATAACGATCTCGGCTTTACGCCTTTTGTTCGGAGCGTGGTCTTTGTGATCTCCCTTCCCTCGTTGGTTCCCTACCACGACCCTATCCGTATAAGGAGTATTCTCGCGTATTCGAGCTCACGCTACTTCCCCTTCCCCACTGGTAGCCACACTTCGGTAGAGCCTATATGCTGCCTATAATGGCCACTAGCGCTGCTGGTGGATATGCCACTGATTTGGCTAGCTCTTCACCAGGTACTGGATATGCTAAAGGTATGGATCAATATATGACACACCTGGCTTAGATGCTGCTGGGTTTCGATATCCAACCGGATAGGCAACTAGGTATGTTACTACTGGGTATGACGCTGTTGGTTGAAATGAATCAATCGGTTATGCCGGTCCTATACCTCTAGGCGTAGATCTTTCATAACCTGGGTGCCCAACCGACTAGATCACATTAATCAACCGAATCAACTGCTTCTTATAGTGATGCTTAAACCGGCTCTGTAGGATCTACTACTGCTGGTGGTTCCCGATAATGATATTTTTTCGACTAGCTCAACTGCTTATTCAACAAAATCGACTACTTAGTGATTAGTTAAATTCCGTTCCGTCAGGCTCTGACCTCGAAAAAGGATCCGGTTATGCTTCTAGCGGTGCTTAATAGCTCGGTGCTGCTGCAGGCTTTGGTTCCTAACCACCTAGTTGCCCGAAGCCGGCCTTGCCTCTGCCCGGTACCCACAAAGCCTATACTTCTGTGCCACCGGTTATTGCGCCGGGTAAACGCCATAGTAATAGTAAGAATCACTTGCATAATCTGCTGTTTTATGTTCCAACTAGCTAGACCCTTGCTTATGCACCTGCAACCCCTGCTCTCGCCTATGCGTTTAGGTAGCTCCGGGGAAACTTCTGCTACTCATGTTCGACTACTTATGCCACTATTTAATGCTGCTACTAGAACCGCGCTACTACTGGTGATATTGTCGCCCGCCCCCATCGAAGGTGTTGGTGCTGGGTCCTGATCACGAACAGGAGCATGCGTTGAAACCGCAGATGAAGATATATATGGATTCAGTCTCGTTCGTAAACATCCATACGGATGGTGACGGAACTCCATGAGACTGAAGGAAGGGATGCTGACTACTGACGGAACTACACTACATACAAAGGTAGTTTACTTACTAATATTGTGATATAAGCGCTTCAACCTCCCACTCTTACTCTCCTGTCTCAGAAGTTTCTTCACCCAATTCGGCCTACTTCTCCCTTACCTTCGGATGGTTTTCTCGCCCAATCTCCTGAAGTGCCTGATCGTGCCCCTTTTCTTTGGGTTTTCCTCATGTCATTGTCCAAGAGCTGGCTGGTCAATCTTAGAGATCTTCGGAGCCCATCAATTGAAAATATCGAGTTGGGTCAATCGCATTGGAATCAAAACGGAATGACTTCTAGAGTCTTTGGGCAACTACTTATCCACCTCTACCAATCATCGCACGCACTCAAGGTCTAACCTTTCCGTCCAGCTGCGATCTCATAAAGAATCTTCCAACTCGCTGCGCTACTTTATTCTTTTCTAATTGAATTTCCTTGCCGTACCGATACCTAAAACAAGTTCTAAGCTAATCAACTCATTTGAGAACTTGTTTTAGGGATACCGTGATTCAAGAAGGTTTCTCGCTCCGCTCACAACGTTGGCTAAGATGAATGATAAGGTCAATGATAAGATAAGGCACGTTGAGGAAAGAGGCTTACTAGGACCGGTGGGAGGGAAAACGAATCAAGTTGTTGAAGGATAAATGATGTCCCGACATCTACTTCTTCGAACCGGTCATTGTTAGTAGACCAACCTATGTTTCCCTGTCCCTTCATCCTTCTACCGGCTATAAGACGAGAAGTGAATCAATCGCGTCCGGCATAGCTGTAGAAGTTGCCCCAGTCAATCTCACTCTATCGGTTCAGATGGAGCGGAATGGCTTCCCCATATAGCTATCAAAGTTGCCTCATCGAATCTCCCTCTATGGGTGACCCATATCTGCCTGCATTGAGTGGCTTATCCCAATGGAATCTGTTGGTTGGGGAATTGGGAGTGGGCATTATTGCGCCATGTCGGTTCAGCTGTTAATCGTTTCCTGCCTCTGTTCATCACGTTGGTTCAGTCAGCAGGTGCAGGTTTCGATTAACGATGTCTCTTTCGTCGTCGAAAATACGTATTTAGAAGGAGAGTGACCCGGCAGTGGTCGCCTCTCGATGCTAGTGGTGGTTTCCCATCGCAGCACTTCTATTTTTGTAGTCGATTCATGTGGATGGTGATCTATCGGTCTTTCAATTGACCGAAGCGGGATCAATCTTATCTGGATTCTGATACCGACGCTGGGGCTTCTTCTGTACTTTGATTGGAGAGTAGGAGAGCTTATCAAATTGGATCTCTTCACCTACCACCTCTATTCGATCTCCTTCTCAAGGTGTGGTTTCCGATTCAAGTCGCTAATCCAATCCGTAAGAGATCGTATCTAGCTTCTATCCCATTCCCCTTCCAAGGAGATGGACCGTCATCTCTTTATCCAGGTCGAGCTAATGTTTGCTTGCTACCCATTCAATCCATTGGGGTGTTGGTGGTGCTGAATCTCTGGTGCATGTATTGATTGTGTTGAATCTTTGCTGTAGCCTCAATTGAGGAATCGGATTGGATCTGTGATTGGAAGACCTGTGCGTACAGCAACATTGCCCTAAAGTTGTCTAAGTGCCGCACGGGTGTGCTGCGCAAATTCTAAGCCCGTGACAGTTGGTATCAGAGCCTCGTCGTCAAGCAACCAAGGAGTGTGCGCAAGCAATGGCGTCCGACACTGAAGTTGCTACTAGAGTGGAAGAGCAGGAGCGTGGGCGCGAGGAAAAACGTACCCACACCAAGCGAAGCAAGTCCAAGGGTCCGTCCATGGATGCCTTGGAAGCCCGGGTAGTTGGCTTGGAGGAAGCCGTCTCGGGGATGCAGACTACCTTGAGCGATGTTGTCGACCGTCTTGATGGCCTAGAGGCGGACTATGGCGAAATCACTCAAGCAACTAAGTCCACCATCCGCGAGTTCCAAAAGGGCTTCAAGGAGGACGTGTGTTTCCTCACCCAAGAGTTCCGCAACCTTCGCACCTTCGTAGAGCACGAGTTGCGGGCTATGCGTGCGGAAGTAGACGATGTCCGCACTGAATGGGCTTCGCACAAAACTAGCCCAACCGCCGGTTTTGGTGCCACCTCTAGCACCAGCACACTGAGTGCCATCCAAGTGCCCAAGCCAGCCACATACAACGGTACTCGCAATGCGATAGAGGTCGAAAACTTCCTTTTCGGTCTTGAACAATATTTCGAGGCCAAGGGTGCTCGGGATGATGCAACGAAGATTTCAAATGCACCCACATTTCTTCGTGATGCTGCCCAACTATGGTGGAGACGCAAGCATGGTGATATGGGCATCAACCCCATCCGCACATGGGAGGAGTTCAAGAAAGAACTCAAAAGGCAATTCTGTCCCACTAATGCAGAAAAAGAAGCACGCGGCCGCCTTCGCCGACTCAAGCAGACGGGTAGCATTAGAGACTATGTTAAGGAGTTCACTACCCTATCTCTCGAGATCGAAGACATGTCCGAGAAAGACTCACTCTTCTACTTCATGGATGGTCTGAAGGATTGGGCAAGGGTGGAGCTAGAGAGGAGAAATGTGCAAGATCTAAACGCTGCTATTGCCGAAGCCGAAGCACTCAACGACTGCTCCACCCAATCGAAGGAAAAGAAGGCCAACCAAGGCAAAAGTGGGGGAGACAAGTCCGGACAAAGGAGCCAAGGCCGCAAGGAAGAGGGACAACGAAAGCCTTCCAACACGGACAAGCGCAACAAGTCTAGTGGAGGTAAGACCGAAGCCCCTAAACCTAAGTCTCCTTGTTTTATTTGTGATGGACCGCATTGGGTGAGAGATTGCCCCAAGCGGAAAACTCTTAATGCCATAATGTCTCAACACGAAGAAAGCCAAGACGGGGAATACGAGGCAGGCATGGGATCTCTTAGGCAGCTTGGTGCACTCAAGAGCAACAATGCACCATCAACATCCACCAAGAAGGGGCTCATGTTCGTGAATGCCTCAATCAACGGCAAAGCTGTCCGTGCAATGCTAGATACGGGGGCAACACATAACTTTGTCTCCATAGACGAGGCCAAGAAGCTGGGCCTCAAGGCTACAAGTGGGGGAGGCACAATCAAGGCCTCACCAGCCAAACCAATTGCAGGCATCGCCAAGGCCGTCCCCGTTTGCCTTGGAGCATGGAGTGGGAAGCTTGATTTCTCCATTGTACCGATGGACGACTTCCAAGTGGTGCTAGGCATGGAGTTCTTCGATCAGGTTCACGCCCCTGCCGGAAACTCCCTCAGCATCCTCGATGGGAGCAAGACTTGCATGGTCACAGCGGAACGCATCGCCAAGGTGGAGTCCAAGGCGTTGTCCGCCCTGCAATTCAAGAGGGGAATGAAGACGGATCCTAGTTTCCTAACCACTCTCCGGGAGCTCAACGACGGAGAAGACCCACTCGTCCCTAAAGACCCGATGCCCACGAAAGTCCAAGCCGTCCTCGATGAGTACAAGGACGTGATGCCGCAAGAGCTACCCAAGAAGCTCCCACCTAAACGAGAGGTGGATCATCAGATCGAGTTGGAGCCCGGTGCCAAGCCTCCTGCCATGGCGCCTTATCGCATGGCACCCCCTGAATTGGAGTTGCTTTCGTAGCTCCTCCAAAGCCCCCGCGCTATCCCACATCCAAGAACAAGAACTGCAACAGCAACCAAATACATTCCTTTCTTTCTTGATTTATGACTATCCTCACTCTCAGAGAAGAAGGCAAAAAGAATTGAATTACAAGACCGCCTTAAAGGCAGCTGCAACCGATATATCCGATGCTTATCTCTCTCTATCCTACGCTCTTCGCCTAGAAGCCAATCTTATTGGTTCTAATCTCTCCTAGGGTGAGGAATCACAGAAAAAGCTCATCGACGGGATACCAGATATAAGACATTCTAATCTAGCCTATCGTGCTATAACACAAAAGTTAACAACAAGGCGCTGGTAGTTTCAAGCCAAAGCCCCAATTGCGCGTATCCCACATCCAACATCCAAGAAGTAGGTATCCTTCAGGAAAGATCAAAGAGAAGGAGAAGGCTGATGAAGATCGCTTGCTACTGGGACCTATTTCCCTCGGAGGTAGAGCCTTCAGGGGACCAAATACAACCGAAAGAAATTGATTCTTGTTCGGCAACAGAATCAGTAAGACAATCGGGCTTACCTCAATGTCGGGATATCCGGGGTTCCCTCGTTGAATGGCGGTTGAATGGTGTCGGCCTTGGTTGGCTTGAAGGCCTTTGCTGTAGGAGTGACCGGGGGTTACCTCGCTAAGGTGACTATGAATTGACTATTTACCTCGGGTTTATTCTTTCCTGACTTTAATTAAGAAGAAACCTTTTATCAACCCGATCGGGATAGCCGGGGGGCTAGGAAAGTACTTAATAATTGATAGATAGGCACCCTCTCGAACGAATTGAATTGTTCGAAGTCCAGCACGATAGAAGGAAAAAAAGGCCTTGTCCTGAGTTCCCCTGAGGGTAGGGAATACAGAGGAGATCCACCAATGAATGCCTATATAGCAGATAGTGCGCAGGTTTTTATCCCAAGTAGGGTAAACCAACGGATTTGGTAATAGAATCGGTTGTGCAATAAGATGTCCCCTTCTACTTACTATAAGTAAGATGCCTTAGATTAGCCCAGTCTCCAGGGAAGGTTTTGATTCCTCCCTTATCGAGCTAAGAGTCACCAGCCCAGGGTTTAATCTTTTCATAGTTACCCAGGAAAGAAGGATCGGGAGAACCGGGGCATTGCCCTGCCTCAACGGAGAAGCTGGAAGAAATCCCCGCCTTGCTTGTTCATAAGCTGGGACCAGGATTGAAGACTCGCCGAAACAAAGCTAAAGAACCCTTATTAAAGTATACTTTCGTTCGTTCTTCGTTCCGTCCTTGACCCATGATCAATGGCTTAATCCATCCACTGGACCACCTGGAATTCTTAATTCAACCTTTACCCTCAATCTCGAGGAAAAGGTCGATGGTTTAGCTAGAAGTGCGCTTCAAGAACAAACCGTGTCCCAACTAGAAATTCTATTGAGAGTCTATAGGGACACTACTGAGGGTGTGAACGTACCAACAGGAGTCAATCTCCAAGAAGTCTCCGCACGTTGTTTTTTTCACAACGAGAGCATTCAAGGTCTAAACGCGATCTATTTAGACCTTGTCAATCAGGGCACGCAGAGTCCCCACTTTGCCCAAGCTCTGGAGTTAGTGCTTTCGTTGTAGACTTTCTTTTTGATTTTGAATTGATTTTATTGTTTCATCCAGAACGATGTGCTGAGACTTCCTCGGTAAGAAGAAAACTCTTGATGAGTAGGGTTTGCACAGATATGAATTATGAAAGAATTTCCCAGTGGTGGCCTCTTCAGAGAAGGAAGTTTTTCCGTATTGAGATTTGAGGCTACCATAGCTATTACCCCAGTGGAGTTCGGAACGAGCCTTAAAACGCAATTCCCACTAATGAATCTTGAATTCGTACAGTAAGATGCTCCGATCCGAGTCTTCCCCCTTCATTGCTCTCGAGTTCTTTCGAAGCTGGGGCCGGCTATTCATTGCCCGGTTGTACAGATAAAGATAATTTGGTTCGACGCATTTATACCAGAAGGTTGCTCCGCCTGCCCTACTTGAAAGAGGGTTTCTCGCTGCTAATTCTGATTATACCATGGATCACTACTTCATGACCTGATTATGAAACCTGGCTTCTAGCCGTGGTTTACACAGACGCTACTCAATAAGAAAAGAAGCCCTTTCTTATATAGTTCTTTACTACTATTGACTACTATTGATCATGTCCGCTCTCTTCCTTTGATCTCTTTTCTTTGCTCCTCTATATCCCTGGAAAAGCCACTCACCGCAGCAGACGTTTTCAGAGCATTGGCAGTAAGAGTCTTCAGCCTCTCTCGCCTCTTAAGGGTCTCCCTTCTTTGTCCCTCAAAAGCTGGCGGTAGTACAACACCTCAGCAGGGAGCTTCTTGATGCATTCAAGTACAGACCTCTCAAACGAAGGCAAGGTAGTTTACTTGCTTATATATATTATATAAGGGAGTTTACTTGCTTATATATTATATATATATGGGAGTTTACTTGCTTACTTGTAAGGAAATAAGTACTCCATCCTACTCCTACGGAGCCAATAGAAGGGAAAGCGGTTAGAGCCTGTGCCAAGTAGGCAGATAACGGAGCAGAGACCAATCTACCTATGGAAACCAAATAACTGGCCTCAAGAAAAGGTATCGAACTGTGGAAATCCTTAGGTAAAGCATGATTTTAGGGAAATCCTTTTAATGCTAAGAAGTCGCCGGTATTCGCTGCCATCAAGACAGCCTGGTATTCAATCTACCAGCGCAAGAGGGACTTTTTTCTCTAAAGCCTACAAAGCAAAGCAGCAGCGCAGAAAGGCAAAAGCAGAGAGAGGCAGCTCGCAAACCAGACTTCCCTAATCTATGCTTTCCTAAAGCGAAATATTACAGTGAAGTATTGCTAAGAGTTAGCAGGCAAAATAACTCTGCTCTCTCTTGTCCCAATCGCTTCAATCACTCCTATGTCACCCACGGAGCGGTAACAAGGGATTACTTTACTGAAAGCTTAGTAAGGCAAGGAACTTCTTGCTAGACTTCTCAGAGATAGAGTTATTGGCTAAGAAAGCAGTCTATAGTTCAGTTTTCAAAGGTAAGACGAGTGATGTTTTCACAAGTAAACTACCTTCGATCTTTCTTAAAGCTGCTACTGACTTTTTGCCTGTAAGTGTGAGCGCGGGGGTGCTGTTTAGCCTGTTCGGTCGGGAGTTGGCCGAGACCTAGACGCACATCATGTGTGGTCCCGGTTTCCGGTCCCCCGATCCGACGGGAAAAGAGACGCGCGCCTTCGTGTTTCGCTTGACAAAGGTCAGCCTGACGGTTACTACTCTTCGTGGCTTGTTCACACTGACCCATCATATGGTCGTGTGGCTTGCCGCGAAAGGGCTTTATCCCGGGAAAGGTTTATGGGATTACACGATCTTAGGCGATGGTAATCGCTGATTCGGCTGTAGCCCAGTCGTACCTGGAAATCATGGCTGAATGAATGTGAGGTGACCATTTATTTATGAGAAGTCCCTCATATCTCATCGTGGAGCTTGCGAGTTCGCTAAGCGCTTTATGGTTGAAGGCAAGCAAGACAGACAGACTAAGGACTTCAGTCCCATCTCGCTTCGTGTCTTATGGGCTTTGCCCCCCTACCAATAAAGCCAGCCACTTAGTATCCATGTCCACTAGGGATGAGGAATAGGCTACGGCAGTTCGTTATTCATACTCGTTATTTAGATGGTTACAGATAGTCTTTCTTTGGGTTGACCGAGAAAAAACAGCTATTTATTCCGTTGCCCGAAATGTTGACCCAACACTTGGTTTCCCGGGAAAAGGTTCAGATCTATATCGCAATACATAGCCCGTAGTGGGGAAGGCTGTTTGGTAAAGGCGTTGGTACGTAGACGGATCGAAATGCAGGTGAAGCTGCTCCACCTGTTGATCCATCAATAGTGAAGCATAGGACTTTCATTCCCCTATCTTGGTGGTTGAGCAGTTTACCCTGAAAAGACGGATACAAGGGTGATGATCAGTTAATTCGGCACTAGTGGTAGAGGTCGCAGAGCCTTCCACTTCACTTACCTGAAAGGTAAGGCTGAAAGTGAACCTATCGATTAACCGGCACGAGTAGCATCTCCTCCTATCCCAGCATCCCTACCAGCAAGAGCAGATCCTTTTCCATATGCGGTGGCGAAGGAGCGGGCATCGGAGCAGGTGGAAAAGCCTGCATCCCTTTTATCCCTATAGTCATAGCCCGTTCCGAACCTTAACGGTGCATAGCCCGTTCCCATTGTTGGAGAACCCGAAGCGGTTGGGGCCGGAACTACCTATGGCCGTAGAGGATGCTCGCATCCAAGCCTAAGAGAAGAGACAGGAGTCAATCTGCTATTCAGTTAAAAAACCGCTTTCTGAACCTCCTCATCTAAATTCGCATAGAAGTAGATGGATGCGGCGTGGTTATCATAGTTCATGCATTTATTTGAATCTCTGGAAAAGAGTTTTGGGGTTTCTTTTTATTGTATCTCTTATGACTGGATTTGATGAATCAAATTTTTCTCTAGATCAGATCCTCTTATCTAGAGCTTCATTCATTTAAAAAAAAAGGGTTCAGGTGTTGGGGGCGAGCATGTCCCCTCTCTCCCCCCGGGGTGAGGAGATAATTATTAAAGAAAGCTATTCGGACGGGACTGAGCGGGAGATTCGATTATCCACTGAGCGGGAGATTCGATTATACCCTATGCGGTCAGTCTTGCTCTGCCTCCCCGAGACAGAGACCACACTTCCCTTCGGATAGTGCTTTCCCATCCAACACGGAGACGGAGATAGTACTTTCCCATCCAACACGGAGACGGAGATCCCACTTCCCTTACCTTCGGATCCCATCCAACACAGATTTCACAGTCTGCTAACCACAACGATGTATCATACCGAGAAATTTCACTAAAAGTCATATTCTCTCTATCTATACTAGGGGGTGGTGAATCAGAGCGAAGGAAGCCCTCGTGATCAAGCGCTACCTCGTTTGCTCAATCGGAGGGGGAGGGGCTATAGAAATTTAGAATATACCCTCCCCTCACATCACATATATCACCTCCCCTGCCTGAATGCCTTTGTAGAAGGACTAAGTAGTTCTTTTTCTTGTGGTTGTCTCTTTTTAGGGTCTCGTGTCTGGATCTTCTCTTGTTATTGTAAGTTTTCCTGTTTTATTGTCTGTATGGTTTGAACTTGATTCCCGGGTTAGGTATCTAGGGTTGAGAAGGCGGGTGTAAGTATAGTGCCTGTTAACCCTGACTGGAGGAATTGGCGAGAGAGAATGGCGGGGTCGGAAGCCACGGATGCCCTTGCACAGTATTAGTATTCTCAAAGTCATATCAGTAGTTGGAGCGAGGGACCAGCGCTCGCGTCGGTAACGAACAGAGTTAAGGGAATGGTTATTCCTGAGTTGGTTAATTCATTTCCCCGTTGTTGTTATTGAGTGAATCGATCTGTGCTGTTAGCGCAGTTGTTGGTTAGTGAATAGATACCTTTTCTGTTCTTGCTTAGTTCATCGATCTGGATTTTAGTACTTTCTGTGTTCAGCATTTTTTTTGAGTAGCTAGTAGCGCACCCGAAGGAAGTCAGTACTCACCCTCCAAGTAGCTAGCAGGCTCAGTAGAGAAAGGAAATGTGAATGTTGTAAGTCAATACAAAATATCTTCTCTAAGGCCGAGTTTTAGTTTTATACTAGGAAATCCATTTAAAAACTTGTTGGAGGCGGGGTACGAGAAGTCAATTAACTGCCTTTAAAAAGCATGAAAATAAGCGTTTTAACGAAATGATTGGATCACGAGTTTGAGGTCATTTTAGTAAATAGAAAGAAGAAAATGGGATTGTTGCTCTTGAAAAGCGAGCACTATACTATTTCTTAGAAAACAGAATCCGAATCAACTAAGTCAAGCCTAATCACTCACTACGAAGAAGTGAAGAAAGCCCAATATCTCATTGGGGGGTGCTCCCGTGCCTTCCTCAGGGTATGGGTGATATACTGCTTGATCTATTTAGGAAAGAGCAAGAAAGAGCCCGCATAAGAATCGGAATATGGCGAGAAGCGCTGGGATGCGAGAAAGTATGGGCTATAAAGAGGAAGATTGTGAGATAGCTCAACTATAAAATACAGGTTTCAATCGATTAGGTAAGCTTGTCTTAGGAAGGGTCTTCAAAAAGAGGCTCTGTCTCCGAGTGAAAAAAGAGAGTAGGCATTTCTAAAAACTGGGGATTGCACATCGGGGGCAGTAGGTATTAATTTAAGCGGCTAAGAGGATAGGGATCGAAGAACATCCTGCTCGTCAGAGGAAAATTCTATGTTAAAAGGCTAGCTTTGCTTTCTCAGGGCAGTCAAGATAGAATCAATTCGAATCAGAAGCATGAAAAAGGGCCCTTTTTCTTGGCTTAAAGAGCACTTTCTTCTGTCGATCGTCCCTGATACCACTGACAGTTCACAATACGCTTTCTAAGCTTAAAGAGTGGCATCCGCATCAGTAGTTTGGTTCCGAACCAATGACAGTAAAGGCGGACAGGGAGCAAAAGGTAAGGCCTGCACTCGACTCGACTAATAGGTTGAAGTCGCTAGCCAGTAGCTAGATAGGGCGAAGAAGCAACGGAACTACACCTATGAAAAAGAAAGCTAATGCCGTACCGTACGAGGGGAAGGAGAGACAGTGAACGAACAGCTCGGCTAGCCCGGAAAGAAGGGAGTAAAGCGCTTACCACAGAAATCACTGAACACCCACCTAATCTACACTACACCTTTTTAAGAGAAGGCTTTTCATGTCTGACTGACGCTTTATCAATTCCTTCCTTTACTCTGCCTTGATCCTATATACAGGATACCACCGAACCAAAGGTGCGTACCGGATTCAACCTGAACTACGTGAGAAAGCTAGTCGAATCCTTACTTTTTGTTATCCCGCTCCTGAGCCATAGCCACTAGGATCAGAAGTAACGGCTACTTACTTTGGATCACTTTCATCCGCATCTCTTTCAACGCTAAAGCCCTTCTCTTAGGGGGAGGAGCAATTGAATCTGCCTGGAGCGAGCCTGGTCTGGGATCTTTCCCCATAGCCTTCTTTATCGCCTGGTCTTTCTTTCCTAAATCAATTTACCTTGCTAGCCTAAGGCTTAATTAAGAGTTATCCCTTCTAACCAAAAGGAAAGCAGTCAAGCCGAAACCCATCCTCAAATAACCCGTACGAATATCTGCTTCGAAAGGACCAATAGAGTCTTTATTCTTCGCATCTCGAGAGAAGCAGTCGATTAGTGAGCATCCCATCTCATAAGGTTAAGGCTTGGTTGCGGGGGAGAAGGACTAAGGATCAGTCTAATGGGACCTAGAGGAGATAGAAGCTGTAGTTAGTGAGTTGCCTGCCCTCGGGCTGAACTGCTGACTGACGAAATGACTTATTATTATTAAGTTAAGAGTAGCCTAGCAATGCTCAAAGATCTCGCCTAGCGGGAAGGATTGCTGCTAGATTCTATACCAACGCATTCTCTCCGGAAAGTCGAATCGCAAGGGCTTTAGCGTTGAAGAAGCTGGTAGTTTTTCCTTATATATAAGCAAGTAAACTCCCATATATTATCATATAAGAAAGTAAACAACCTTATATAATAATCTAAGCAAGTAAACTACCTTATATATATATATAAGCGAGTAAACTACCTTTTGTTTTTTGTTTGCCCGGGCTTTTCATTCTGTTTTATAGAGACCTGAGGAATTTCTATTTAGAATAAGAATGAATTAATGTAGAAAGGTGGGGCACTTTCCCCGGCATACGAAAACAAAATCCAGGATGACGGCTTTGGCTTTCAAAAGACGAGTAAGAGACGGGGAGGGGGAGGCTCTCGAAACCAAACGAGACTAGAACTAGAAGGAACATGGGAATTTGCACCATTCCTATGAGTGCTTTTGTCTCGAAGAGCCAACAAAGGGGCAGCCCTCTTTCTCTATCTCGGTCTCGGTTTAGCATCATCATATATCGATCCGGAGACAATTTGGATTTCTTTTTGTGCGGATTAAGGAGCTGCTCCTCCATGCTGTGGCAGTGGGGGTAGGGGCTGTCGCCGCCTGATAGAGGCAGAAGCCGGGGCCACCGGAGCTATCTGCGTCGAGTGTGCCGATGGAGGGGAGACAACTCAAATGCCAGCGCAAAAATCGAAAGAGTCGTGCCGTTCAAAGTGGAATTCCTCTAAGATCCATTGCTCGATTTTTCATGCTCTGCTCCCAAAATGCGGAGAGACTTGCGAGGGCAGATCCGGGTTGGTTGGTCCGGAAAGTCATGGGAGAGGCAGGCTAAGTGAAATAAAATAATATACTGCTGGTGCTACTATAGAATCTTATGAATCACGCATGGCACACTTTCTATATCTCCTCCGTCTACAAGGCGAACAGCTTAGCTTACAGCACAGCGTGTTCGCCACCACACCGGCTGGCTGGTGCATTGGCCTTACCGTAATAGGGCCGAGAGGTATGACCCTTCGATTAGAACGCCCCATATCTCGTGGTGACACGCGGAGCGTGGCATTTCCTTTTAGAAAGTCCGTATAACTTCTAACCAAAAGATTCATTCTTTCTAAATCAAGTACCATTCAAAGAGTGCATTGCCTCTTCTCTTTGAATTTGAATGAAGAAGAGAGGGGCTTTGTATAGACACCCTTGAGCCATATTCGGCGCCCTAGGCTCACCATTATTTCATTCTATTTATGGGTTCTAGCTACAAAGAACATATACATGGAGATATGTCGACTTACGTAGTCTCGTTGACCAAACGATTAGGTATACCACGCCACGTATCATCCCCTCTTTCCATAGCCATAGAAGAAAAATAAAAAAAGAAAAGATATAGTGATCGTGCCGTAAGACCTTGTTCGTTTCTACTTGACCCTCGGTTTTTATTAAGATTAAGCTTGCTTACTTAGCGCTTGCGCTAAGGATCTAATCAGAGTCAAACTGCAATTTCAAATAAAAAAACCTTTTCCTTATTAGCCGGAGTACAAGTGTACTCCTTGATCTTTAGTAAAGGCGGATTAAGCCAAAAAACATTTTTTTTTCGAAAAGTCTCAACGTCCTCGCTCTGCGAAACGTCCAGTAGTCTCTGACTTGGTCTTCGAATCGTAAGTTTCAGCCCGTTCCCAGCTTGCCTCGCTCTCAGGTTGGCCCTTCTACTTGACTAAGTACACTCGTGCAGTGGGTGTATGGGCTAGCCCATGGTGCGGTCAGCTATGATATACTCAACTTAACTTCTTCTTTAGTAGGTTCATCTACAACATCTGGTGGTGCCCTCGTGGGCACGTTCCTCTCTGGGTCGGTCTGGTCTAATCGAAGTCAACTGACTCACATGGAATACGGGGTGAGTTTTCACCGAGCTGATCGCTTGAGTCTATAGGCTACCTCTCCTATCCGCTGCTCTACAAGGTCTACTTTCTTCTTCCTTCAGACCGGGCCAAGCCTTTAGTTTAAGTGGGTTTGGGCTAGGTCGTTGCGATCCTACCACCTCTTGGCAAAGTAGGCTGATGGGCAAGCCCCCTCTTTTCGCAATGGTGTGGGGCGGAGGCTGTTGCCCCGTGGCCAACTCGAAGGGGTTCGTTCGACGCGGAGCTCTTTGGTTGTTAAGTTATAGCAGCACTGAGCAACATCCAACAGCTCCAGTCCTTCTGGTTTGCACTAAAATGCCTTAAGTAGCCCTCGAGGAGTCCGTTTATTCTCTCCGTCTGAGCTTTCAAAGATATACCGACGTAGGTATCTTACCATCAGATACCGACAGTCGTCTTCTAACATTACCGACCTTTAAATATCGGGTTTTCATCAATTTCACATAACATAAAAAAGCTCTTTTCATCATCAGAAACAACCTGATTTCCAACCTCTTGCATTGCATTACCATAACAAAAATAAAAACAAAATTCAAATTCAAAAAAAGATAGATTACTCTTGTGACTCGGAATGAACCTTTCTCGGTGGAGGAAAGGAATAGCGATGGATTCCTATGGAGCATCCAGGAACAAGAAGATTCAATTGGACGACGAATTCCTACGTGGTCCAAGGTAGTTTACTTGCTTACTTGTTAAGGAAATAAAAGGTCCGCTTTCACGATTTCATCTATATCGAATCTTAATATCAGAATAGCTTATATAGTCATGATTCAATTCTGGTCCACTGACTTTTGATTTCTTTCTCATTTTTCGAATCTGATTGGAACAATGGAGAAGTAGGAAGACTTTATCGATTCATAATGGGTATCTAGAATATCTATGTCCCAAGACATAAAATATGAATAATAAAACATGAGGAGGAGTATACCCTGAAGTATGAGTTTACTGCATAAATCAATATAAATTGAATTCGAATAATATAGTATATCATTCGTGTCTCTGTTACAACACGGCGAAACGAAATGAATGGTTCGAATGAAAGAAATAAGAATTTGGAGGCTGTACGCCTAATTTTCCTGGGATTGTAGTTCAATCGGTCAGAGCACCGCCCTGTCAAGGCGGAAGCTGCGGGTTCGAGCCCCGTCAGTCCCGACCTAGGCTAGGATTCGATGAATCGATCAATTTCTCTCTCCATTTTCTGTGAAGAGGAGAGAGAAAGAGTAGGATCTAATTCCCAGCAGGAGGATCCTTCTTTCGTTTCGCATTTCTCATCGGACAAATCAAGTCAAGGAATCCAAATGACAAGAACTAGTACCGATTGATGGAGGAGAGACATATGTAGGTTAGTACAATCGGGGGTATCACCATATTCAGGATTCAAAGAGAAAGAGATAGCGTACTGGTCTGGCTTTTTTCGATTGTTCCTGATCCATCGAATAGAGTCAATCCATTTTTTTCCCGGGAGCACAACAATTTTTTTTACGATACGCAATTAACTTAACATAGTTACCCCGACAGAGTACTTTTCAGATTCAACCTACCCTTTATTCTAGCTCCGATTTTGGAACCTATATGACTAATTGGGGACAATCTATCTATCTTATCAAAAAAATGAATTGCACACTTGATTCTCGATGTATGCGTCCCAGTCTAAGGAAGGGAATATTAATAAAAGATCAAAGATCCGCTCCAACTTCTTGTGATTCGAGACTGGAAAGGAATATACGAAAAAAAAACAAGATGATGAGATTATGGAAGTACCGAGCATTTTTTGCTACTGCACTGTTTATTCTACTTTCTACTTTTTTTTTAGTATAGTAAATTAAGTAAAAATGATTCATTTGAATGAAAGTTGAGTTATTTATTAGTTCTTATCAATGATTAAAGAAATGAAAGGGATTACAATTCAAAATCTTAAATGAAATGAGTGGACTGGATTGAATCAGCGGTATATAGATCCAATACAATAGATAGTATGGTAGAAAGAACTAGATGCACCTTTCTACCACACTATCCATTGTATGAAGATATGGGATTGATATAGATCAATCTATAATTTGTATCTACATATATGTAAATATATGTAGATGTACATGTAAATAGCACTCCGATTCTATTTCTTTTCTTCGCTACACCCATTCGTCTTTCTTTCGATCAATTCGAAATAATCCAACGTCAACTGCTCTACTCTAATTCATAGGTTTTTTTGTATTGATCCCGGGACCTATCGAAACAATGGAAGAATAGTATGGGCATATCAAAAAAGAAAGCAACCAAGTCATCCTTAACAAGTAAGCAAGTAAACTACCTTCTTTTTCGCTTCGCACCTGAGCTTGAGACTGTGCCGGTCTAGCCGATTTCGGTATCCTATCCTTTCTTCGGATGTCTAAGCTTTTTTTTCCTTATAATCAAATCAAGTCCACTATAGGAGATTGAAGAAGAATAGAGAATATAGAACCATGAGAAAATGAAAGAGGGCACTCTTTAGTCCCTCCCTATTCTATATTCTCTATTATGAATTCGAGATCGTGTATATTATATATATGAATTCGAGATCGTGAAGACGAGCACTCACTCTGAAGGTTTTCTCACTGAAAAAAGTGGAGATCAATACCGGTTGGATCGACCACCCATGGAGCAATTGCCCTACTGACTACTGACAATTCCGACCAAGATCTCTTGACTGATGACCGCCCATCTGATGAGCGAACGCGGGAAGGGAAGCACTGCGAAAAGCGGATAGATCAAACTACTCAACTACTCAACTATTCATCCGTGGGCACGCCCTTTTTCTTGCCCTAATTGCTTGCCAACCACACCTGGACAATCCCATGAAAGCTTTTAGTTGGATGGCCCTTGGAAATCACTTATGCGTACTAGCCACTAGCAACTAAAGGCGCAAGTGCTGCCATGCTATATGTGAGCGATCGATGTGAATAAGAGTTTCTTTTTCCAGGAAGGTGATCGGATCGGGATAATAAGAAAGGTACACGATCGACCATTCATTGTACACAAGGAGTGGAGATGAGATAGATGTGAGTGAAATGCCTCTCATCTGGTACTGACCGGGTCAAAGAGTTCTCCACCACCGGGTAGTTCTTCTTAATGCGGAGATGAATGAGCTAGCTTATTTTAATAATTTAATTTGAAAACGTGAACGACTACAATTGTACATTGCCTAAACTCAAAACCTGAACCACGCCCACTGTCGCTCTCCTTTCAGGACTCTGACAGTCTCGCTTTAACTACTTCCTTAACTTACTGGTAGTTCTTTAAGGTTTATAATCCTAGGTCTCCATGAAGGACTTGGCCTCTTCTTTCTGTAGGGACTACCTTCTTCTATTGTTCTATAGTAAGCATCCTCTTGCTTTTGTCTATAGGTGGGACTCAAAGTTTCACAATCGAAGGTGCCTCCCCCTAAGCAGAATTGGGCTTGACTCATTTTCCCTATATATAGAATATATAGAATGAAACTTTGCGAAACGAAACAGCGTATCAGGGCGTAAAACCTTTGACCCGCTTTTGCACCTATGTTTGATAGACAGCTTCCAGTGCGAATCCATTCGTTTCTATTCCAGTAGAGAAGCTAACGGGGGCTATTCGTAAGTGCTAAAACCGACCCCCTACTAACGTGAAACCGACATTCCAGGTCCAGGACCCGTTCCCCCCGCCGTACCCGATTCTTGCTTTCCACTATTCCCAGCTCTGATTCACCTTCGGCTAAATCAAGTTGCTTTTCTGCTTCTCCCCTTCGTCTTTTGAACCAGAGTTCTTGACTCGTGCTGCTTAGCTGCCGGTGACCACTTCAAGGAGTGTACTTTCTAAGCTAAGTGTAAATGCCTATTAAACTATTGCAAAAAAGTTTCCTTAAGAAGTCCTGCATTCTATCTATAATACATTCAACCTAGTAGGAAGAACTTCTGATCCATTGGCTATCCTACGTGTAGGCACAGGTGTAAGAACCGCGGAAAGAGATTCACCTGCGAATTGACTCAACCACTATATTATAGATTGGGCGGATCTCCCCATTCAACCGATCTTCCTTTATATAATAATCCAATAGTTCTATCTATCTTCTGATAATCCGATAAGACATTGTCTGCGGCATTCTCTCACCTGACCTATTCAACCAACCAGGCCTCTGTGCTCTCGCTAGCCCATCCCTTGAAGCATGTGTTATGGCACCTATCTGAGATGGACTAGACCCGCCTACCCCTATCCCAGTTCGTCAGCGGGGAATACGTTCAGTGATGAGTAGTAGTAAGTGAGGTGGCATGGACCTATATCCGATAGTGTAGTGGAAGACTATTAGAGAAGAAGCATACTCAAAAGAAGGCAAGGATGGGGCATTGAGAGAGAAGAAAGTCTCGGAAACCCTTACATTCAATTCCTTCTTTCTCAGTCAATCGAATTCATTACTTCTCTGGCTCAACCCGCAAGTAGAAGAAAGGACTTTCTTTGCCCTCTATTGATTGCGGGTCAGTCTATCGTAGAGGCCGTCCTTGCTGGCATGAACAAACTATCAGCCCTTACTCAACTAGAATAGAGACAGTAAAGCTACCATCCCACAGGTAAGATTGAAGACCCTCTTCACTTCACTAGCTGCCCTATTCGCTTAGCTACTTGCCTCAGGTATTCCCAGCGGAGAAAACAACAGCGGATGGTAGCATCGGGTGTCAAAGAGCTCCTATCTATCGGTTGCATCCTTAGGAACTACCTACACCGGTCGAGTGATCAACACCTCAGGGGTTTAGGGGTGCTTCTCCGCTTCTCCTGCTGCGACTACCTCTCCTCTATTTTAAAGGTAAAGGCCCACCAGAGAGAGGCAGGTGCTTTCATGAATGAATGCGGTAAACCAATCAATCTTTTCGTTACATATCGGGGACAGGGAACCAGCCCAGCTAACTCGATTTCCCAAAGAAAAGAGAGGGCGCTCTTCCAATATTGAGCTCCTAGCTCTCCCTCTCTATTTTCAAAAGTATATAGAAATGGTAGGCAATGGGAGTGAGTGAACTACCGGGGAGAAAGGGGCAACTACCTCTCTATAGAAGGGAAAGGAAAGGTAACTTCTACTGTAAATATTCCATCTTCTGAGCGAGAATACCCTTCCCTACACTCGGTAGCTAAAAGCTTGTGAATGCGCCTGCCCTCGTAGGATGAGGACTTGCCTGATTCTTTTTGAGGTGATGAGATATTTCCTTTTGTTGCTGTGTGCTCAGTTAGCTATTTTAGAGGTTGTAATTGATGGCGATGTTGCCGTTGCATCTGCTGTATTGTTCTTTGCTCGTTAAGCAGTCCTTTCGCTTATTTTTGAATAAACAAACTTCTTTATTTTAGGCGCTGCTTCTGACTCTCCGCCTTCAGCCGGGCGATCGGTCCTATGTTCAAAGGGTGATGCACCACGTAACCAACCCAACCCCTTTATTTTATGGTTCGAATCAAGCGAAAGCAAAGGCATTACTTTTGGACTAAACCAGCAACCAAGACTTAGCAATGGCGTCCTCTGCAAGCGTAGCAGTTGGTGGAAGGTGGTAGAGGGGGCATATCTTACGTGAAGGGATTTCAAGCGCTGAACTTCCTAAGTTCAGGAATGTTCGGGCTTCACTTCCTAATCTCCACCGGAAATTCACCCCGAGGCGGGTCGAACCGTCATCAGTCCTAAATCATCTTTCTCTAGGCTTTCGCCGCCGAGAACTCTCCGGTTTCCCCCCTGGCATCAACAG